TCTTATATCATCAGGGTAATGATCCATCAACCTGCTGGTTCTTTTTCTGAAGTAGCAACGGGAGAATTCATCCTGGAAGTGGGAGAACTGCTGAAACTACGTGAAACCCTGACAAGGGTTTATGTACAAAGAACGGGCAAACCCCTATGGGTTGTCTCCGAAGACATGGAAAGAGATGTTTTTATGTCAGCAACAGAGGCCCAAGCTTATGGAATTGTTGATCTTGTAGCGGTTGAATGACAATAGCCTGGATTTCGAATCAATTCGTGATTTTAAATTACCCCTGCCGAGTTTCATATTAATATATTATGACTTTGATTTACTATTCTATTCAATAAAAGGAATTCATAATAATGCGGTTAGGATCGATCTAAACCAGTCCATTATGTATATGATTCAACATGCCAACGATTAAACAACTTATTAGAAATACAAGACAGCCAATTAGAAATGTCACAAAATCCCCCGCGCTTCGGGGATGCCCTCAGCGTCGAGGAACATGTACTAGGGTGTATGTGCGACTCGTTCAGATCATGAACTAGAACAAAGGAAAGAGAGCCACGTTCGAATATCAATGATCAAATAGGATAGAACGGAAAACGAACTACATTTTCTATATAAAAATAAGAAAATGGAGCATATCCCTTTTATTGTGTATGAAATTTATGGTTTCTATTGGTGTAAATCCACTCACCTCAATTCAAGATGAGAAGCAATTCTCCATTGGTAGCAAATGGTTATCCATTAAGCGGAGGAAATCTTAGTTAATATAGACCCCTCTTGCAAGAACGGACTAACAGGGTCAGCTACCCAGCCAACCTTCATAATTAAATACCGTTACTGTATAGGTAGAGCTCGTTGTGAAAGACCTATTACTGGATAATTCATGGGTAGAGCCGAAGAATGTGAACTATACAAGTTAGCAATAACATTGATTAAATGAAGTAAAGGCTCCGGTGTATAGAGAAGACCTCACCGTTTAAGAAGTAACCATAGAAACGATGGAATCCACTATTTCTTTATCATTGCTATTTTTTTTTTATTTTTAATACTTAGTATAGTACAATTTCGTATTTCGAGGCGAAACGCCTATAAAAAAGAAAAAATCGTGGTTGGGAAGGTTATAGTAGCCAAAGCCGTTGGAATTTTTAGTTTATACATTGGAAAAATCCGTTTTGTTATTAATATACTAGGAAAGGGGCAAAAGAATAACTGAAAGAAAGGAAATCTATTAGTTATTCGTGAAAGTTTCATTTATTCAATGACCAGAATTAGACGGGGATATATCGCTCGGAGACGTAGAACAAAAATTCGTTTATTTGCATCAAGCTTTCGGGGGGCTCATTCAAGACTTACTCGAACTATTACTCAACAAAAAATAAGAGCTTTGGTTTCGGCTCATCGGGATAGGGATAAGCAAAAAATCAATTTTCGTCGTTTGTGGATCACTCGAATAAATGCAGCAATTCGTGAAAGGGGGGTATGCTATAGTTATAGTAGATTAATAAACGGTCTGTACAAGAGACAGTTGCTTCTTAATCGTAAAATACTTGCACAAATAGCTATATCAAATAGGAATTGTCTTTATATGATTTCCAATGAGATCATAAAAGAAGTAGGTTGGAAGGAATCCACCGGTTAAACGGAGTTGCCCGGAGAATGAACTCCGGGAAGGTCGAATAAAAATGAATAGAATATGATAAAATATGAGAAAGTAGTCAAAATAAATATGAATCAACAAGTTAAATAAAAAAATTTATTCTTCCCAGATTATTATTTGTTTTCTTACGACACGAGAATTCAATCCGGATTCTTGGATTTTTCCAACAAAATATAAATCCCCGTTTGAGTTCGGATGGGAATTCAAATTCAAGTGAAGAAAGAGTAAACCTATCTTTTTCTGGCTCTAAGACTAGGAGTTCTAGTGGTCGACTCGGTTCTTTCAAATTGTTTCTCATTATTAAGAAAAGGTAACAAAGATAAAATACGAGCTTGTTTTATAGCAATAGTAATTAATCGTTGTTGTTTCAAGGTCAATCTATTCACTCGTCTAGATAATATTTTTCCCTGTTCACTAATAAATCGACTAATTAAACTCATGTTTTTATAATCAATTCGATCCCCCGATTGGATCGGGGGCAAACGCCTACGAAAAGATCGCTTGGATTTAAGAAAAGTTCGCTTGGATTTATCCATGGTTTGGTTAGTTTATTTCTTATCCCTAAAATCCTATTTCAGCCGTATCTCTAATTAGAATAAAAAAATAGGATTTGGTTTTTTTATAATTATCTTTAACTATGTTAAATATGTTATATATATAATGTCATTTTTTCCTTTTCCTTGTAAGATAGATAAGGGCGCAGGTGCTCGGTTCGATCTATTTCTTTACCTCCCCGTGAATCGTATGTTTGTAACAATATGGACAGAATTTTCGCAACTCCAATCGATTAGGCGTATTGTGCCGGTTCTTTTGAGTAATATATCTGGAAATGCCCGTTGA